TTGATTGACCTCCTCTCTTCTCTGGTCTGGAGGAGGTCAAATTGGAGTTGCAATTCTACTTTTTTTTTAAGTTATTTTACTCTGTTTTGACATAAGATATATTTTACTCTGTTTTGACATAAGATATATGGAATCACGCTCTGTAGGATTTGAACCTACGACATCGGGTTTTGGAGACCCGCGTTCTACCAAACTGAACTAAGAGCGCTCTCAAAAAATCCTTTTCTACTCCTAACGTGTCTCACGTCCGTATAGTATCCACAAATTCAAGTTATACCCACTTTAATTGATCTCCCCACTACTGCCCATAAAGAAGAGAGAATTAATAGGTAGGGATGACAGGATTTGAACCTGTGACATTTTGTACCCAAAACAAACGCGCTACCAAGCTGCGCTACATCCCTTTTCCAAATTGTTCCACAAGGGGATTGTACATAATTCCTTTCTTGTTTTCCACATCGTAATTTTCTTCTATTTCTCTACCTATATAGAACTTTCTTGTCATTTCTTGTTTTTGGTCTCATATAATCAAGGAAGGGTATACATCTAAAATCCAGTCGAATTTCACCTAGAAAAGAACGATTCCTATTCCTTAGTAATGTATAGGAAGAAGGGGTCATCTTTTTTAGGGATAGGAAAATCTCGTCTATTATGATTCATTCTATATATATAGAATATTGATTTTGTTTTTTTAGTTAGGAATTTCACCTAAACAAAAGAAATACAAAGGATCTTGGGCAAGAGTATCTGATCATATATGTATTCCAATACGGAAGGAGGATTTTCAATGCAGGATATAAAAACATATCTCTCTGTAGCACCCGTGCTAAGTACTCTATGGTTTGGGGCTTTAGCAGGTTTATTGATAGAAATCAATCGTTTATTCCCAGATGCTTTGTCATTCCCTTTTTTTTAATTCTAGTTATTCCTATGCGAGAGATAGAATTCTTCGTGACATGACAAAAATTTTCCCTTTTTGAATTCTTTTTTAGTATATGAAGCAAAAAGAAAGAAAAGACGGATAAGGATTGTATTCTTTAATTATTTCTCTATTTTTTATTACTTAATTTACGAATTTCAAAAATTTTGTATTCTATTGGATTCGTTAGAGAATTCGAAGAATTACAACAAAATCTTTAGAAATCGCATTTTTAGTTAGGAGCTTCTATGGATTTTATTCTTCTTCTTTGGATCCAAAATAGAAGAATAAAAGAATAGGTATAAGAATTAAGTTAAGTCGATCCAAAAAGGAAAGGAGGTTCATGGCCAAGGGCAAAGATGTTAGAATCCGAGTTATTTTGGAATGTATTAATTGTGTTCGAAAGGGTACCAATAAGGAATCGACGGGGATTTCTAGATATAGTACTCAAAAGAATCGCCACAATACACCCGGACAATTAGTCTTAAGAAAATTTTGTCGTTATTGTCGCAAGCATACGACTCATAATGAAATAAAGAAATAGGAGCATCGTGTGTTCAATTTTTTCAAAGAACAGAAAGAGTAAGAACTTCTTATTATCTTATTAAATATATAGAACATAGATGGAACACAAAATACAAATCAACTCATCTGATTTTAGGTAGATATTATTTCATATGTATTGTATAGAGGGTTTCTATTTCTATTTTTATATATAGTATATGAATGAAATAATATATGGACCAAAGAAAGACTATTTCTTCTGGATCCAAAATTAATAAAATAAAGAAATAAAATAAAGAAATCCATTTTTTTTTTGAATTTTAAAATAAGGAATAAATCATGTATATATCTAAACAACCTTTTCATAAATTTAAGCAACCCTTTCGTAAATCCAAACAAACTTTTCATAAATCAAAGCAAACTTTTCGTAAATTCAAACAACCTTTTCGTAAATCCAAACAACCTTTTCGTAGGCGTTCTCGAATAGGCCCGGGGGATCGAATTGATTATAGAAACATGAGTTTAATTAATCGATTTATTAGTGAACAAGGAAAAATATTATCCAGACGAATAAATAGATTAACCTTGAAACAACAACGATTAATTACTCTTGCTATAAAACAGGCTCGTATTTTATCTTTCTTACCATTTCGTAACTATGAGAATGAGAAGCAATTTCAAGCCCAGTCAATTTCAATAATTACTGGTCCTAGACACAGAAAAAATAGACATATTCCTCAATTAACACAAAAGTTCAATTCCAATCGAAATTTAAGAAACTACAACCAGAATTTAAGAAACAACAATCGGAACTTAAGTTCCGATTGTTGATGTTTTATTTGAAAGGGTCAGACTCATATATAAAGAAAGTAATTCAGTTTTGATTCTTGTGTTTGTTATAAGAAAGAAAAATGGGAAAAAAGAAATAGTTTTTTTATTTATTGCAACATGCTCGTTGATTCCTACCACTTAATCTTAATTTATTGTATCTTCCCGGAGTTCCCTCTCCGGGAATTCTTTTTTAATTATTCCTGTATATTACTTTTTTATCCCTTTAATTTATGGTCTTTATTTTATTGGAAATCGTGTAAAGATTATTTGGATTTGATACAGCTACTTGTGCAAGCATTTTACGATTAAGAATCAATTCCTTCTTGTACAGATTGTGTATTAATTTACTATAACTATCGAATACGTTATATACCCGTGTTGCTGCGTTTATCCGAGTGATCCACAAACGACGAAAATCCCTCTTTTGCCTACCTCTATCTCGATGAGAAGAAACAAAAGCTCTTCTTACTTGTTGAGTAATCATTCGATTAAGTCTTAAATGAGCCCCTCTAAAGTTTGAGGCAAATGAACGCATTTTTGTTCGTCGTCTTCGAGCTATATATCCTCGCGGAACTCTGGTCATTGAATCAAATTAACCTTAATGAATAACTAATGATTTCTCTTCTTTTTAACCCTCTTTTTTCCCATTAATAACAAAACGAATTATTCCGATATATAAAATATTAATTCCAATGGCTTTTGCTACTATAACCTTCCCAACCACGATTTTTTAGTCTATTCTCTTCACTTATTTCGCATAGAAATAACAAATTCTAACGATATTAAAAAAACAGTGGGTTCCATCGTTTCTATGGTTCCCTTTTAAACGGCGAGGCCCTCTCTATACACCGGAGCCCTTTCTTTCATTTCATCAAAAGGTATTGTGAACTTGTATAGTTCACATTCTTTGGCTCTACCTATCCATTATAGAGTAAATAGCTCTTTTCACAATAAGAGTTATTCATACAGTGACGGTATTTAATTATGAAAGTTGACTAAGTAGCTGGCCCTTTAGTCCGTTCTTTTAAGATAAAGGAGTAGAAACCTTTTTCTTTTTATTACTATTTCCTCCGCTTAATGGATAACCATTTGCTACCAATGGAGGAATTGCTTCTTGCAATTCCAATCTAGATGATTGGATTTGTACCAAAGGAAACCATAAATTCCATATACCATAGAAATCTAGGATAGAGAAGCTCTATCCTATTCATTGGTACCGATCATGGATACTTCCAAAATTTTCTTATTTGTTTGAACTCATGATCTGAACGAGTCGCACATACACCCTAGCACATGTTCCTCGACGCTGAGGACATCCCTTAAGCGCGGCCGATTTTCTAGCATTTCGTATTGGCTGTCTTGCATTTCTAATAAGTTGTTTAACCGTTGGCATGTCGTATGTATATAGAAAAAATGGATTGGTTTAGATCGATCTTAACCTGATGATTCATCATCATGAAGTATTTCTATTTTCTATAAAATAGCATAAAATCTGAATTTCGGTTTGAAATAAATTTACAAGAAATCCAGCCACTACCAATCCTTAAACATTTCTGGAAACCACACTGGATCAGTATCGCAGTGCTCGTCAATCATTTCATCCCCTACAATATCGACAAGTCCATAAGCTTTGGCTTCGTCTGCTGACATAAAAACATCCCTTTCCATGTCTTCGGATACAACCCAAAAAGGCTTGCCTGTTCTTAGTGCATAAACCCTTGTGATCATTTCGCGAACTTTGTGTAACTCTTCCACTTCTAGTAAAAATTCTGGTGTCCTTGCCCGATAATAAGCACTAGCGGGTTGGTGAAGCATAATCCTAGCGTGAGGGAATGCTATACGCTTGGTGGGTTCTCCTCCAAGCAGAATGAAGGAGGCCATGGACGCGGCTATTCCGAGGCATATTGTATATATATCAGGTGTCACCGTTTGCATCGTATCAAAAATCGCCATTCCTGAGATTAGCCACCCGCCAGGGGAGTTTATAAACAAAAAAATATCGCTAATTCCATCTTCTATACTGAGATATACCATCAGACCTGTAATATGATTCGTGATCTCGCAACGAATCTCTTGACCTAAAAAAAGTGTCCTTTCTCGATACATAACATTGTATAAGTCAACCCAAGTCGCTTCTTCATCTCCGGGAATCCGGTAAGGTACTTTTGGAACACCAATGGGCATATTAGATTAATATTATTAAATTTAAGTAAGAAAACTACACTTTAATATGGAAACGTAAGAATGGAAGAGAAAGAAAGAATCCAGAGTTTATTATCTTCATTTTTTTTCTTATTCTATAAGAATACTATAGATTCTATTAATACATAGATTGAAAGATTATACATATAAGGAAGGTAAGACAGATTGAATAAAGAAAAAGGAATCCGTGATTCGAATGATAAACAAAGAGGGATTAAGATCTATTCTTAGTTTTCCCAAATAGCCCAAGCTACCCATTGCATATTGGCACTTATCGAGTATAGAATAGATCTGCTTCTCTTTCTTCTTACAAACAGACTTGGCTTGTTATTTTTAATGGAATGAAATAAATATTTACGCTTTCTGACATAGAATCCCCTGGAAGGGTTAGGTACATAGGATATGTATGGATAGTTTTTTCCAATGCGATAAAATAAAGCGACATCGTGTCTATTTTTCTTTGCTAAAGGGGTATTTCCATGGGTTTGCCTTGGTATCGTGTTCATACTGTCGTATTGAATGATCCGGGTCGATTGCTTGCGGTGCATATAATGCACACAGCTCTAGTTTCTGGTTGGGCTGGCTCGATGGCTTTATACGAATTAGCGGTTTTTGATCCCTCTGATCCTGTTCTGGATCCAATGTGGAGACAAGGTATGTTCGTCATCCCCTTCATGACTCGTTTAGGAATAACCAATTCGTGGGGTGGTTGGAGTATTTCAGGAGGAACTGTAACGAATCCGGGTATTTGGAGTTATGAAGGTGTGGCAGGTGCGCATATTGTGTTTTCTGGCTTGTGTTTCTTGGCAGCTATCTGGCATTGGGTATATTGGGACCTAGATATATTCTGTGATGAGCGGACGGGAAAACCTTCTTTGGATTTGCCCAAGATCTTTGGAATTCACTTATTTCTTGCAGGGGTGGCTTGTTTTGGCTTTGGTGCATTTCATGTAACGGGTTTATATGGCCCTGGTATATGGGTGTCCGATCCTTACGGACTAACTGGAAAAGTACAAGCTGTAAATCCTGCGTGGGGTGCGGAAGGTTTTGATCCTTTCGTTCCGGGAGGAATAGCTTCGCATCATATTGCTGCGGGTACATTGGGCATATTAGCGGGCCTATTCCATCTTAGTGTCCGTCCGCCGCAACGTCTATACAAAGGATTACGTATGGGCAATATTGAAACTGTACTTTCCAGTAGTATCGCTGCTGTTTTTTTTGCTGCTTTCGTAGTTGCCGGAACTATGTGGTATGGATCGGCAACTACCCCAATCGAATTATTTGGGCCTACTCGTTATCAGTGGGATCAGGGATACTTTCAGCAAGAAATATATCGAAGAGTTAGCGATGGGTTAGCTGAAAATCTTAGTTTGTCAGAAGCTTGGTCTAAAATTCCCGAAAAATTAGCCTTTTATGATTATATTGGTAATAATCCGGCAAAGGGGGGATTATTCAGAGCAGGCTCAATGGACAATGGGGATGGAATAGCTGTTGGATGGTTAGGACATCCCGTCTTTAGAGATAAAGAAGGACGCGAGCTTTTTGTACGTCGTATGCCTACTTTTTTTGAAACATTTCCGGTCGTTTTGGTAGATGAAGAGGGAATTGTGAGAGCGGACGTTCCTTTTAGAAGAGCAGAATCCAAATATAGTGTTGAACAAGTAGGGGTAACGGTGGAGTTCTATGGTGGCGAACTTAACGGAGTAAGTTATTCTGATCCTGCTACTGTAAAAAAATATGCGCGACGTGCTCAATTAGGGGAAATTTTTGAATTAGATCGAGCTACTTTGAAATCAGATGGTGTTTTTCGCAGCAGTCCAAGGGGTTGGTTCACTTTTGGTCATGCTACCTTTGCTTTGCTCTTCTTTTTCGGACACATTTGGCATGGGGCTCGAACCTTGTTCCGAGATGTTTTTGCTGGTATTGATCCAGACTTGGATGCTCAAGTTGAATTTGGAACATTCCAAAAAGTTGGAGATCCAACTACAAGGAGACAGGCAGCCTGATACCACATTGCTATGGTATCTTTCACCTCTCTTTTTTGATTTGACATGAGAAACATCTCCTGTCCTTTCTTTGACTCTTTTTCTTTTTTTATATGGGAAATGCTCCCAAATGATAAGTGAATAGGTGTGGAAGTTATAATTGTAAATAAACCAGGATCGAATCTATGGAAGCATTGGTTTATACGTTCCTTTTAGTTTCGACTTTAGGGATAATTTTTTTCGCTATCTTCTTCCGAGAACCACCTAAGGTTCCGACTAAAAAATGAAATAATTTAATTGAAGGAAATAAATAATTTCATTGAAGTAAGAAGTCCCCCAGAGGGGAGACTTCTTACTTCAATTAGTCCCCATGTTCTTCGAATGGATCTCTTAATTGTTGAGAGGGTTGCCCAAACGCGGTATATAAGGCATACCCAGTAAAGCTTACAAGTAAACCAGATATGGAGATGGCGACTAAAGTTGCTGTTTCCATTTTTATAGAATTTCAAGATTACAATGGATCTATGAAAAGATCGTGTATTTACAACTACAACGGAATAGTATACAAAGTCAACACCAATGATTAAATAGAATTTATGGCTACACAAACCGTTGAAGATAGTTCTAAACCTAAGCCAAAACGGACTGGCGCAGGTAGTTTATTGAAACCCTTGAATTCGGAATATGGGAAAGTAGCTCCGGGTTGGGGGACTACTCCTTTTATGGGGGTCGCAATGGCTTTATTCGCGATATTCCTATCTATCATTTTAGAAATTTATAATTCTTCTGTTTTACTGGACGGAATTTTAACGAATTAGGTTTCTACTAACAAAAACTATGAAGTCATAGTTTTTCCATCCAAAAAAAGCCTTTCTACTTTAAGCTTCACATTTCTAGACATTCTGGTAGTTCGACCGTGGATTTTTTTGTTTCGGTATCTCTGGAATATGAGTGTGTGACTTGTTAGAATTGATCCTATTGATAATACATAGAAAGGGCCTGTTATCTCTATCAAGATGATTCTAATTCGTCGGATATTATTTATTCTAGTATCTGGAA